TATGCTTAGTGTGCGACTCGTTGGTTTTTTTTTATAGGATAGAATTCCAAAAAAATGGACAGACCCCTACTGTGAACTAATAACTATATAACTAATAACCAACTCATCGTTTCACATTATCTGGATACAAAAAAGCAGTCAAGATATGATATATTGGTCATATCATTGTAGCAACTGAAATCTTTCTTACATAAAGAAAAAAAATAAATCTGATTATGATATAAAAAAAGTATGCAGATAAAGGAAAGGTTGAGAGAAAGAAAGAAAAAGAATATCAATGATATAGGATTCCAATATATGTAAGGTTTATGAGTCATCTCATAAAAGGCAGTGTAATAAAGCATCAATACTGATTCATCCATAAGTATATGAATCTATTCATAGAAAAAAATCAAGAGCCTCGAGCCAATAAAGACTAAAAAGATTGACTCAAGAACAAATTTCATGAGGGGCTCCATTGTAGAATTCAAACCTAACCATTAATTGCGAAGCGACGGGAACGATGGAACCTATGAATACGTAAGATTCTATTGAAAAATGAATCCTAATAATTCATTAGGTAGGATGGCGGAACGAACCAGGGACCAATTCATTTATTCCGAGAATTCATGAGCTAACCCTACAACTAAAATAGATATTGAAAGAGTAAATATTCGCCCGCGAAGGTTTTTATTAGATTACTCAATCTTGTTCGATCCAATATAATAATATGATCAAAGGCAAAACAAAATAAAGATTCGTTAGAAAAAAACCACATTATCTCACTATCTAGAAATAGAAATAATTATCTAGAAAAAAAAAAATACATGTTTAAGTATATATCCAAACAAGATATAGAAATTTCTAATAGATTAGATGAAATCTCAAAGAATCCATGATTCCGTATATTTTCATAAAATTCTCAAATTCGAATCGTTTCATTCGCGATGAGCCGGATGAGAAGAAACTCTCATGTCCGGTTCTGTAGTAGAGATGGAATTGAGAAAGAACCATCAACTATAACCCTAAAAGAACCAGATTTCGAAAACAACATAGAGGAAGAATGAAAGGAATATCTTATCGAGGTAATCGTATTTGTTTCGGTAAATATGCTCTTCAGGCACTTGAACCCGCTTGGATCACATCTAGACAAATAGAAGCAGGGCGACGAGCAATGACAAGAAATGTGCGCCGTGGTGGAAAAATATGGGTACGTATATTTCCAGACAAACCAGTTACGGTAAGACCTACGGAAACACGTATGGGTTCGGGTAAAGGATCTCCCGAATATTGGGTAGCTGTCGTTAAACCAGGTCGAATACTTTATGAAATGGGCGGAGTAGCAGAAAATATAGCCAGAAAGGCTATTTCAATAGCGGCGTCCAAAATGCCTATACGAACTCAATTTATTATTTCGGGATAGGAACGTAGAACCAAAGAAAAGAAGTCTTGGGGATAAAAAAAAATTGCAGGTTTCTTTTTGACAAACAATATTTCTTTTTTTTTTACTTCGCCCTTTGGATTAACATTGAAAGAACAGATTCAAAAATGATATGATTCAACCTCAAAGCCATTTGAATGTAGCGGATAACAGCGGGGCCCGAGAATTAATGTGTATTAGAATCATAGGAGCTAGTAATCGCCGATATGCTCATATCGGTGACATTATTGTTGCTGTGATCAAGGAAGCATTACCAAACACACCTCTAGAAAGATCAGAGGTGATCAGAGCTGTAATTGTACGTACTTGTAAAGAACTTAAACGTGACAACGGTATGATAATACGATATGATGATAATGCTGCAGTTGTGATTGATCAAGAAGGAAATCCAAAAGGAACTCGAGTTTTTGGTGCGATTGCCCGAGAATTGAGACAGTTAAATTTCACTAAAATAGTTTCATTAGCACCTGAGGTATTATAAGATGAGATCATACGTAATATAGTTATATTATACATAGTATTTGGATGAAATAGAGTAATTAGTGGATTAGGTTGTATCGGACGCATATCCCTTTATTTAATAACAAAAATATAAAAATAAAAAAATAAATAAAAAATAGCATGTTGATTATATCAAAAATGGGAGGCAACCAAAATTTTAGTTTATCATGGGTAGGGACACTATTGCTGACATAATAACCTCTATACGAAATGCTGACATGAATAGAAAAGGGACGATTCAAATAGCATCCACTAACATCACGGAAAACATTGTTAAAATACTTTTAAGAGAAGGTTTTATCAAAAACGTGAGGAAGCATCAGGAAAACAACAAATATTTTTTGGTTTTAACCCTACGACATAGAAGGAATAGGAAAGGACCCTATCGAACTATTTTAAATTTAAAACGTATCAGTAGGCCTGGCCTAAGAATCTATTCGAACTATCAACGAATTCCTAGAATTTTAGGCGGGATGGGGATTGTAATTCTTTCTACTTCTCGAGGTATAATGACAGACCGAGAGGCTCGACTAGAAGGAATCGGCGGAGAAATTTTGTGTTATATATGGTAATCTTTCT